TTTTAAAAATACATATCTTTGCGACAAAGAAGATAAGTCATAAAAGATATGTGAATTCTTCTTACTAGTTCTAATAGTATAATTAGAACGTGCCTTTTTGATAGTCGAAACCGAAAAAAAGTTCATTTTTTTTTGATTTCTTTCATTATTAGAAATGTATTTCTCAATAACTTTTTCTGGTAAAGGTTGTGTATTGATTCTGGCAATATTAATGATAGGTAGAAAGATATCTATGTATATTTTTTCAATAAAAATTTTGAGAAAATAATATAATTTTAAATAATGGAATTGACTGATTAATCGAGCGTTTCTTCGTTTTAATATTTGCCAAATCCTTTTTAGTGGTTGTGATTCTACATTAGAATTTGTACTACTATTTATTCCGGAAGTTTCTTTTTTTTTATCTTTTGTAAGTTTTTGTATTTTATTTTTGATTGTGCTTGTTCTATCAGTTAGATTCTTCATTTCTTGTTCAGTTAGATTCTTCATTTTTTGTTCTGTCTGTAAAGAATTTGCCCGATCTATAGATCGAATTTGAGTAAACGATTCTTCAATTATCTGATTGTTGATTATAGAATCTTTTTTAGTTTCACTTGATTCATCTATTTTTTTCGATCTAACTAATGGAATTTGATTTATCTTTGAGAATTCTGATATTACTTTTTTGAAAACTCCTAGAACTTTAAAATCTTTAAAAGCCTTCTTTTTTTTCATTTGTTTTCCTAGTTTCTTAAAAATGGGTTTAAAAAAGGAAGTCATCAAAGAAGATCTTTTTCGGGGAGAACCGAAAGGATATTCAGTTTCCATTCCCAAAATGGTTAAAAAACCAAAATCATCTTCCACTTCCCTTTGTACATTTCGTTTTTTTTTCTTTTTGATTCGATTTCTGCGAGGAGCTTTTAGCTTAGATCTGTGCCAAGGTTTCAAGCGGAAAGGATATAGGATTTTTATGTCAAAACCTTCTTCCATCAAATGGGTCAAAACCTCTTGATCGTTTAGTCCAACACCAAGATGGGTGCATGGAAAATTCCTTTCTCTATTCAATTCCTGAAAATCCTCAGCCCACTCAGGAACTTGCAAAAATAATAAACGGCCAATATTTTTAGCTATTATGAGTAAAGGGAGACTTATATTTTTTCTAAGAAACGATTGCATTAGTAATAAGGAACTTCGTATTGCCGATCCATATGGCAGGTTTTCCCATACGCCCTCCATTTGTATCCGCATTAGTTCTTCCCTTTTTTTTTTCTGGGATGCGATCTTCGCTTTTTCCTCTCTTGTTTTTGTCTGTTTTTTTGTAGAATTTACAATTTTGGATTTTGTTCTTTTACCCATCCAATTTATAGAAATAAATTTTATTGGATGAGTAAAAAAATAACCGAGGACACTTTTGATTTTGCCCCAAAAAAGCGGGGACTGCGGTTTTGGGTGAAGCAGTTTCAAAATAATAACTTTCCGCCTTTGAGCGCGTGTAGAACTCATGATTAGGTCTCGCTCAAAATCCGGCTCATTCAAGATATCTAGGTAAATCGCGTAGTCTTGGCGCGCATAGGGATCAGCCAAACTTTTCGGCTCTTTAGATAGCACTATTTCTTTCAGTGCTCTTGAGCAAAGACCGGGTTCTTTCTCCACTGCCCCACTATATGCGTAGTCGAGAAATTCTGCTTCCATTTCGCTGATTAATTCGGATGACCATCGAGGGACTTTTTTACCGATTTCTTTGATTCCAATAGATTTTTTTTTTCTTTTTTTATCATGTTTTTTTTCTGAAAATAAAGAAGGGACCTTCAAATTGAGACTCAATGCTGTTTTTCTAGCCAATTTACGCATGAAAGTTTCTACCCTATTAATTTCTAAGGGTAGCAAAGTTGAAAATTTTTCTTTATAATTTTTATAAAAAGAAGGGACCTTCAAATTGAGACTCAATGCTGTTTTTCTAACAAATTTACGGATGAAAGTTAAAAAAATATTAATTTCTGTTGAAATTTTTTTTTTAGAAAATGGATACATTTTCTGTTCAAATTCTTTCTGTTTAAAGTCTTGGTAATCAGTGTAATCAGTACCAGAAAGAAGGATACCACGAATCTTATTTATTTTAACTGTCTTTCTAAAATTTGTTTTATTTCTGATTGAAGGTGAAAACCGCTGTTGGGGTGTTCCACGATAGGGTCCGTTCAAAAAAGGATCATACTCTTGAGACAAGTATAATTTTTGATTAGGCCGGTCTTTTTTTTGAGTTTTCTCATTATCCTTAACCAATCTAGTTCTTTTTTCAAGTATATCCCGAGAAAGAAATCCCATGTCTAGAGCCTTAATTCTATTAAGTAATTCGTTTTTTATCTTGTTCTTTTTTTTTGTCTTTGTATAAACCCAATGATTATACAGTTCATCATAGGATGGTTTTTCGATCGGGAATTCGTCTATTCTTCTTTGTATCATTTCCAAAAAAGTTGACAAACTGGGCGGATATGTAAAAGAGATTCTTTGTTTTCCATCACTTCGGCATGTATCAAAAAAATATTGTGACGTTTCGCTTTTTACAGCCCCTTTAAAATCCCTGTCATTGTTTTTTATGTATCGTAATGGTCGATTCCAATCTTTATAATCAAAAAGAAGGATCACAGGAAGTTTTTCAACAAATTCAAACCAGAAGAGTTCCTGTTTATGTTTAGTCCCCTTCGTTTCGAAAGCCCTCTCTATTTTTACATCTCCCTCTTTCTTTCTTACCCTTACCCCCCCTTCTTCCATTGTTAAGGGTTTTTCCAGTTTCTTAGTAAGAAGGGGTGAAGGCATTCTGCCTAAATAGTAGACACAGGTAATAAATAAGATAATACTAAAGGCTCGAGCCATAGAATTTTCCAATATTGACACACGGTACGTAAATTCTGACATAAGGTACTTAATTTGTGACGGAAGGTACTTATTAAATCGAACGTAGTTATTCAATTTCAATCTAATAAAACGGTTGTGCTGTATCCAGACTAGTAACCCTTTCATTAATAAAATGAAACCAATTAACCAACCAACAAAACTACTTGTTACAAATAAAATCTTGTTGTTGCATCGAAACATGTAAACGTTGACTAGTCTTACTAACATAGCACTTGGTAAAAAGTAAGGGTTGAGTGATTGAAAAACGAGATGATTCAGGAATAGCTCTTGAGTGCTGAAATTACGCATTGAATTTCTGGTCGTAGATCGATAAGAAAAAAACTTTTTTTTTTTTTTGTCATTATTCCAGCGGACGAAGTGAAACCAAAGATACGGGAAAACTAGGACAGTTATTGTATGAGGTCTACCCAATGCTAGATGCAGAGGTGCATAATAGATCGATATGAACATTATGAGCTGTCCCACAAGAAAACCCGTTGTTGCTGATATCTTCTTTTCTCTTGCTTCTTCTATAACAAGAGCTCGGAGAAGGAAGAGATAAGAGGACCCTATGGAAAATGTGGTCAGAAATCCACAATAGAACCCGACCACAACGGCCGAGTTTATTATTTTCATGCATAAGGATACGAGATTAGCTAGTTGAAAAAATTGTAAAGTCATGAGATTAAAATCCTTCTTTTTTATTTGTTTTTTTTGCAATAATTTTTAGATTCTAGGTGAAAAAATATGAGATTTGATCATTATACGATAAGTGATTATGATTGTGGTTTCAAGAAAAATTTATAAGAAAATGAGTAAGTCAAATACCGCTAAAAAAAAAAGGAGAAACAATACCTTCTTTATTATTATTATTACTTTATTATATATATTCGAAAGTAATCTATTCCATTATTTTTATTTTTGGATTTCAAAAAAATAGATTCCTTTCGAATATAAAAAATAGAATAAAGTAATCTATTCCATTATTTTTATTTTTGGATTTCAAAAAAATAGATTCCTTTATTCTATTTTTTATATTCGAAAGGAATCTATTCCATTATTTTGGATTAAAAAAATAATAGATTACTTTATTCTATATTCTATTTATTAGATTACTTTATTTTTATTTTTGGATTTCAAAAAAAATATATTACTTTATAATATTAATAGAATAAAGTAATATATTCCATTATTTTGGATTAAAAAAATAATAGATTACTTTATTCTATATTCTATTTATTAGATTACTTTATTTTTATTTTTGGATTTCAAAATAATAGATTACTTTATTCTATTTATTAGATTACTTTATTTTTATTTTTATTTTTGGATTTCAAAAAAATAGATTACTTTATTCTATTTATTAGATTACTTTATTTTTATTTTTGGATTTCAAAATAATAGATTACTTTATTCTATTTAAGTAGATTACTTTATTTTTATTTTTGGATTTCAAAATAATAGATTACTTTATTCTATTTATTAGATTACTTTATTTTTATTTTTGGATTTCAAAATAATAGATTACTTTATTCTATTTAAGTAGATTACTTTATTTTTATTTTTATTTTTGGATTTCAAAATAATAGATTACTTTATAATATTTAAGTAGATTACTTTTTTTTATTTTTGGATTTCAAAATAATAGATTACTTTATTCTATTTATTAGATTACTTTATTTTTATTTTTGGATTTCAAAATAATAGATTACTTTATTCTATATTCTATTTATTAGATTACTTTATTTTTATTTTTGGATTTCAAAATAATAGATTACTTTATTCTATTTAAGTAGATTACTTTATTTTTATTTTTGGATTTCAAAAAAAATATATTACTTTCATAATATTAATAGAATAAAGTAATATATTCCATTATTTTGGATTGATAAAAATATATTACTTTATAATATTAATAGAATAAAGTAATATATTCCATTATTTTGGATTGATAAAAATATATTACTTTATAATAATCTATTTTTAGATCGGATTTACCGGTAAATACTAAGAATATACTTAAAAATCATCTGAGGTACTGTTTGTGGAATGACATATCTTGTAACCATATCTGCAATAAAATACATCATATGGTACTGCTCTAGTGTACCAAAGATTGGTGCTCGCCG